ATGTGAAAAACATCTATTGGTCAAACGAATCTTTGTTTACTATATAATTAATTATCCATATATTTTTTAGATTCTATACCATACAGGGCCTTTTAGTCAAATTTTTCATTATAGAAAAGCATAATCTAACTAAAAATATATGAAATATATATATATATATATTAAAATTCCCTAAAATATTTAATTAGGAGAAACAAAATTTTCTATGGAGTATAATATTTATTTATAATTTAAAATACTTCGTGCGAAATTGATGAATAAATTTAATAAAAATTAAATAATTAATCAAAATTTCTACTTATACTTAAGATCTCTATATATTTTGTATATTTTTGCTGTATTTCATTTAATTTACATGTGCATATTAAGCCACATCGAAAAATTTAAGTTAGCAAATCTTAATTGAAAAGCTTGAATTTTTTCTTTTTTTTTTTTTCGAAAATCTAAATAAATCGAATTTCCAATTTTCAAATTGAAATGATATCCATAATTTAATCCCATAAATTAATTTGTTTAAAGAATCCATAATTTGAGACATTTTAGTGATTTTTTTTTATTCTATGTTATGGTAAAGTAGTAAAGTAAAGTAAGAGGTATCATATCCTTTTTTTCTATAAACTATATAAAATATATAACTATAAAAAAAAAAAGAATATTTTTCTATGTTTTTTTGTTTTTCGTTTGGAACGGAAGACAATCAAATAATTTTTCGTAAAACCAGTTAATAATTATGAATAAACTACTGAATAAACTTATTAAAATAACTAGTTCCTAGTTTTTTGTATTACTTATTTTTTTATTAGATTGTTTATTAGATTTTTAGTAGATCTTCTGATTCATACTATTTTTTAGTCTAATTTTTTTATCTTTATTATATATATATATATTATAAATAACTTAACTGTAAATGAAAGTAGAATTTTTTTTGATTCCTACTTCAGAGACTTCAACATTTTACATTTACTTAAATAATTAAGGATTTACTTTTACTAACAAATTAATTATTTGACCAATTAGAACTTCTTGGTTTGAATATTAAAATAAAAAATGTTTAATAATATTAATTAAAAATTTTATTTAATATAAAATAGTAAATTAACAAATTCTATTTTTTTAAGTTATGTAAAATAAAAACTTGATTTTTTTTATTGGCTTCTTTCAATTCAAAAGAGGCAAGAACCGGCGAATCGTAAACAAAAAATAAAATTTAAATAAAAAATTTAGATATTTGATTATGGAACATATATACCAATATGCATGGATCATACCCTTCACTCCACTTCCGGTTCCTTTGTTAATAGGAGTGGGACTTCTCCTTTTTCCGACGACAACAAAAAATCTTCGGCGTATTTGGGCTTTTTCTAGTATTTTGTTGTTAAGTATAGTTATGATTTTCTCGATGAAGCTGTCTATTCAGCAAATAAATAGCAATTCTATTTATCAATATGTATGGTCTTGGACTATTAATAATGATTTTTCTTTAGAATTCGGCTACTTGATCGATCCACTTACCTCTATTATGTCAATGTTAATTACTACTGTTGCAATTCTAGTTCTTGTTTATAGTGATAATTATATGTCTCATGATCGGGGATATTTGAGATTTTTTGCTTATATGAGTTTTTTCAATACTTCCATGCTGGGATTAGTTACTAGTTCGAATTTGATACAAATTTATATTTTTTGGGAATTAGTTGGAATGTGTTCGTATCTATTAATAGGGTTTTGGTTCATACGACCTATTGCTGCAAATGCCTGTCAAAAAGCGTTTGTGACTAATCGTGTAGGGGATTTTGGCTTATTATTAGGAATTTTAGGTATTTATTGGATAACAGGCAGTTTCGAGTTTCGGGATTTGTTTGAAATATTCAATAACTTAATTAATAAAAATGAGATCCATTTTTTATTTTGTATTTTGTGTACTTTCTTGTTATTTGCTGGTGCAGTTGCTAAATCTGCCCAATTTCCCCTTCATGTATGGTTACCTGATGCTATGGAGGGGCCTACTCCTATTTCAGCTCTCATACATGCTGCTACCATGGTAGCGGCGGGGATTTTTCTAGTCGCTCGACTTCTTCCTCTTTTCGTAGTCATACCTTACATAACGAATGGAATATCTTTTATAGGTATAATAACCGTACTATTAGGAGCTACTTTAGCTCTTGCTCAAAAAGACATTAAGAGAAGTTTAGCTTATTCTACAATGTCTCAACTGGGTTATATGATGTTAGCCCTAGGTATAGGTTCTTATCGAGCTGCTTTATTTCATTTGATTACTCATGCTTATTCAAAAGCATTATTGTTTTTAGGATCCGGATCCGTTATTCATTCAATGGAAGCTATTGTTGGATATTCTCCAGATAAAAGTCAGAATATGGTTCTTATGGGGGGATTAACAAAACATGTGCCAATTACAAAAACTGCTTTTTTAATAGGTACACTTTCTCTTTGTGGTATTCCGCCTCTTGCTTGTTTTTGGTCCAAAGATGAAATTCTTAAT